GCTAGCGTAGCTTAATAAAAGCATAACACTGAAGATGTTAAGATGGGCCCTAGAAAGCCCCGCAGGCACAAAAGCTTGGTCCTGGCTTTACTAACAACTATAGCCAAATTTACACATGCAAGTATCTGCGCCCCAGTGAGAATGCCCTATTCGCCCCGCCCGGGAATTAGGAGCTGGTATCAGGCACACCCTGTAGCCCACGACACCTTGCTCAGCCACACCCCCAAGGGAATCCAGCAGTGATAAACATTAGGCCATATGTGAAAACCTGACCCAGTTATGGCTTTAAGGGCCGGTAAAACTCGTGCCAGCCACCGCGGTTATACGAGAGGCCCAAGTTGTTAGTCCCCGGCGTAAAGGGTGGTTAAAGCATTTAAAATTACTGAGGCCAAACATTCTCAAGGCAGTTATACGCTTCCGAGAACATGAGGACCAACCACGAAAGTAGCCTCACTCAACTTGAACCCACGAAAGCTAGGGCACAAACTGGGATTAGATACCCCACTATGCCTAGCCGTAAACAAAGACCCACTACACACGTCCGCCCGGGTACTACGAGCATTAGCTTAAAACCCAAAGGACTTGGCGGTGCTTTAACCCCCACTAGAGGAGCCTGTTCTAGAACCGATAATCCCCGTTAAACCTTACCCCTTCTTGTTCAACCCGCCTATATACCTCCGTCGTCAGCCCACCCTGCAAGGGATTAATAGTAGGCACAATTGGCACAGCCCAACACGTCAGGTCGAGGTGTAGCGTATGAAGGGGAAAGAATGGGCTACATTCTCTCTCCAGAGAATTACGAATGGCACAATGAAACTTGTGATCTGAAGGAGGATTTAGCAGTAAGCAAAGAAATAGAGTGTCTAGCTGAAACCGGCTATTAAGCACGCACACACCGCCCGTCATTCTCCCCAAACACAACCAATCAATAACTAATACAATTTCGAACACGAAGGGGAGGCAAGTCGTAACATGGTAAGTGTACCGGAAGGTGCACTTGGAATATCAGAGTATAGCTCAAATAGAAAGACATCTCCCTTACACCGAGAAGATATCCGTGCAAATCGAATTACTCTGATACCCTACAGCTAGCCCCCAACCCCCACACAACATAAAACTATTAATACCCCTTAATATACTCAACCTAAAAAACAAACCATTTTTCCCCCCAAGTATAGGCGATAGAAAAGGAACATTGGAGCTATAGAAAAAGTACCGCAAGGGAACGCTGAAAAAGAAATGAAACAACCCAGTTAAGTACAAACAAGCAGAGATTAAGCCTCGTACCTTTTGCATCATGATTTAGCTAGCAAAATTTAGGCAAAAAGATTTTTTAGTCTAACACCCCGAAACTGAACGAGCTACTCCAAGACAGCCTACATAGGGCACATCCGTCTCTGTGGCAAAAGAGTGGAAAGAGCTTCGAGTAGAGGTGAAAAGCCTACCGAGTCCAGTAATAGCTGGTTGCCCGAGAATTGAGTCTAAGCTCAGCTTTTTAACTTCTTAACTCACCAAATATTAAATAAACCGACCTGGAGAAGTTAAAAAAGTTAGTCAAAGGGGGTACAGCTCCTTTGACCCAAGAAACAACTTTATTAGGAGGATAAGGATCATAACAACCAAGGCCACATGCTTAGGTGGGCTTAAAAGCAGCCACCCTACTGAAAGCGTTAAAGCTCGAACATGCTTCAGCCACCGATATCGACAACACATCCAAACCCCTAACCCCTATCGAGCCTTTCTATGCACACATAGAAGAGACCATGCTAATATGAGTAATAAGGGGCCTGACCCCCTCCAAGCACAAGTGTAAATCGGAACGAACCCCCACCGAAGTTTAACGGACCCAACCAAAGAGGGTAATGGACCCCCAACAGAAAACTAGAAACACACCCACCACCTCACCGTTAACCCCACACTGGCGTGCCCACCCGGAAAGACTAAAAAAAAGAGAAGGAACTCGGCAAACACAGAGCCTCGCCTGTTTACCAAAAACATCGCCTCTTGCAAACAATGAATAAGAGGTCCCGCCTGCCCTGTGACTATATGTTTAACGGCTGCGGTATTCTGACCGTGCAAAGGTAGCGCAATCACTTGCCCTTTAAATGGGGGCCCGTATGAATGGCACAACGAGGGCCTAACTGTCTCCTCTTTAAAGTCAATGAAATTGATCTCTCCGTGCAGAAGCGGGGATAAAAACATAAGACGAGAAGACCCTATGGAGCTTTAGACACAAAACAGATCACGTCAAACACCTACAAATAAGTAATAAACCAAATGATTACTGTTCAAATGTCTTTGGTTGGGGCGACCGCGGGGTAACAAAAAACCCCCACATGGAATGAAAGCACTTTCAAAACCAAGAGCTACCGCTCTAATAAGCAGAACATCTGACCACCAGATCCGGCCTAGCCGATCAACGAACCGAGTTACCCTAGGGATAACAGCGCAATCTTCTTTTAGAGCCCATATCGACAAGAAGGTTTACGACCTCGATGTTGGATCAGGACATCCTAATGGTGCAGCTGCTATTAAGGGTTCGTTTGTTCAACGATGAAAGTCCTACGTGATCTGAGTTCAGACCGGAGTAATCCAGGTCAGTTTCTATCTATGAAGTGTCTTCTTCCAGTACGAAAGGACCGAAGAAGAGGGGCCAATATAAAATACACGCCCCCCTCTCATCTGCTGCATCCAACTAAAGCAGACAAGAGAGCACAAAAAATAGCCAAAGAACATAGCATGTTAAGGTGGCAGAGCCCGGTAATTGCAAAAGACCTAAGCCCTTTCAACAGAGGTTCAATTCCTCTCCTTAACTATGATCACAACGCTCCTCACCCATATCATCAACCCCCTTGCCCTTATCTTACCTGTATTACTAGCAGTCGCCTTCCTAACGCTCATTGAACGAAAAACTCTCGGCTACATGCAACTACGTAAAGGGCCCAATATCTTAGGCCCTTACGGCCTTCTCCAACCAATCGCAGACGGAGTTAAACTGTTTATTAAAGAACCCCTACGACCCTCATCTTCTTCCCCAGCCCTTTTTATCTTCGCCCCAATGCTCGCCATAACCCTGGCCATAACCCTGTGAGCCTTGATACCCTTTCCCCACCCCCTATTAGAACTAAACCTAACTATTCTTCTTATCCTCGCCCTATCCAGCCTCACAGTGTATTCAATCCTTGGCTCAGGATGAGCCTCAAATTCAAAATACGCCCTAGTAGGTGCCCTACGAGCAATTGCACAAACAATCTCCTATGAAGTCAGCCTAGGACTAATTATCCTTTCTTTAATTATTTTAACAGGAAACTTCACACTACAAACATTTAGCACCGCCCAAGAAAGCATCTGACTCCTAATCCCAGCCTGACCCCTTGCTATAATATGATACATTTCAACACTAGCAGAGACAAACCGAGCACCCTTTGACCTAACAGAAGGAGAATCTGAGTTAGTCTCCGGCTTCAATGTAGAATACGCAGGAGGCCCATTCGCCCTATTTTTCCTAGCAGAATATGCCAACATTCTTTTTATAAACACCCTCTCTGCCAGCCTATTCCTAGGAGCCTCCCACACCCCAACATCCCCAGAACTAACTGCGATAAGCCTAATAACCAAAGCAGCCGCACTATCCCTTGTATTCCTTTGAATTCGCGCATCATACCCCCGATTCCGTTACGACCAATTAATACATCTGATCTGAAAAAACTTCCTACCACTAACCCTAGCATTTGTCATCTGACACCTAGCACTTCCAATCGCATTTGCAGGCTTGCCACCCCAAGTGTAGCCCGGAACTGTGCCTGAAAATAGGACCACTTTGATAGAGTGAAACATGGGGGTTAAAATCCCCTCAGCTCCTTAGAAAGAAGGGACTCGAACCCAACCTGGAGAGATCAAAACTCTCAGTGCTTCCACTACACCACTCTCTAATAAAGTCAGCTAAAGATAAGCTCTTAGGCCCATACCCTAAAGATGTTGGTTCAAATCCTTCCTTTATTAATGAGCCCTTATATTACCGCCTCCATATTACTTAGCCTCTTTCTGGGCACCACAATCACCGCAACTAGCTCACACTGGCTACTAGCCTGAATGGGCCTAGAGATCAACACCCTCGCCATCATCCCCCTAATAGCCCAACACCACCACCCACGGGCAATCGAAGCCACAACAAAATATTTTCTCACACAAGCCACTGCAGCAGCAATAATCTTATTCGCAGGCACAACCAACGCATGACTAACAGGACAATGAGAACTACAACAAATTACCCACCCCATTCTTTCCGCAATAATAATCGCTGCCATTGCCCTAAAAATCGGACTAGCCCCCCTACACACCTGACTCCCAGAAGTTCTACAAGGACTTGACCTAATAACCGGCCTAATCCTCTCCACATGACAAAAACTCGCACCATTCACAATCCTCGTACAACTTCAACCTAACAACCCCACACTGCTCACTTTTCTGGGAATTACATCCACACTAATTGGCGGCTGAGGGGGACTAAACCAAACCCAACTACGAAAAATCCTAGCCTACTCATCCATCGCCCACCTGGGATGAATAATCCTAATCCTACAATTCCTACCCTCCCTCACCCTCCTTACCCTAACACTCTACCTCCTTCTAACCTCCACCTCCTTTCTCATTTTTACCCTAAACAAAACCACAACAATCAATGCCCTAACCACATCATGACCTAAAGCCCCTATCCTCACAACCGCCACCCCACTAGTCCTTCTATCCCTCGGAGGACTTCCCCCTTTAACTGGATTTATACCAAAATGGCTAATCTTACAAGAACTCACCAAACAAAACTTAGCCCTCACAGCCACCTTAATGGCCCTAGGGGCCCTACTAAGCCTATACTTCTACCTACGAATCTCCTATGCCATAACCCTCACCACAGCCCCCAACAATCTCACAGGAACAACCCCCTGACGAACCCAAACAACCCAACCCACTCTCATAACAGCTATTATGGCCGTTTCTTCTATCCTGCTCCTCCCCCTAACCCCAGGAGCCATTGCCATCTTTACCCCCTAAGAGACTTAGGTTAACACCTAAACCAAGAGCCTTCAAAGCTCTAAACGGAAGTGAAAACCTTCCAGTCCCTGATAAGACTTGCGGGTTATTACCCCACAGCTCCTGTATGCAAAACAGACACTTTAATTAAGCTAAAGCCTTCCTAGACAGGTAGGCCTCGATCCTACAAACGCATAGTTAACAGCTAAGTGCTCAAGCCAGCGAGCATCTGCCTATCTTTCCCCGCCTATAGTACAAAAGGCGGGGAAAGCCCCGGCAGGCGTTAGCCTACTTCTTTAGATTTGCAATCTAACATGTGACACCCCAGGGCTTGGTAGAAAGAGGAGTTTAACCTCTGTAAATGGGGCTACAATCCACTGCTAAACGCTCAGCCATCCTACCTGTGACAGCCACGCGCTGACTATTTTCCACCAACCACAAAGACATCGGAACTCTCTATTTTGTATTTGGTGCTTGAGCTGGTATAGTAGGCACCGCCCTAAGCCTCTTAATTCGAGCTGAACTGGGCCAACCAGGGGCACTCCTAGGTAACGACCAGATCTACAATGTAATCGTCACAGCTCACGCATTCGTAATAATTTTCTTTATAGTAATACCAATCATGATCGGAGGCTTTGGAAATTGATTAGTCCCCCTTATAATTGGAGCCCCAGACATGGCATTCCCCCGAATGAACAACATAAGCTTCTGACTACTCCCTCCATCCTTTCTCCTTCTCCTAGCATCCTCCGGCGTAGAAGCAGGAGCAGGAACAGGCTGAACTGTCTACCCGCCACTGGCAGGAAACCTGGCCCATACAGGAGCCTCCGTTGACCTCGCCATTTTTTCACTCCACCTAGCGGGGGCCTCATCCATCCTAGGTGCTATTAACTTTATCACTACAATCATTAACATAAAACCCCCAACTACTTCCCAATACCAAACCCCTCTTTTCGTATGAGCTGTTTTAGTCACTGCTGTCCTTCTCCTATTATCCCTACCCGTCCTTGCAGCCGGGATTACAATGCTCCTCACAGACCGCAACCTAAACACCACCTTTTTTGACCCATCGGGCGGAGGGGATCCAATTCTCTACCAACACCTATTTTGATTCTTCGGACACCCAGAGGTTTACATTTTAATTCTGCCCGGATTTGGAATAATTTCCCACATCGTAACCTATTATGCCGGTAAAAAAGAACCTTTCGGATATATAGGCATGGTATGAGCCATAGTGGCCATTGGCCTCTTAGGCTTCCTCGTTTGAGCCCACCATATGTTTACAGTAGGAATGGACGTTGATACTCGGGCCTACTTCACATCTGCTACAATAATTATTGCCATTCCCACTGGTGTAAAAGTATTTAGCTGATTAGCCACCCTCCATGGAGGCTCTATCAAGTGAGAAACCCCAATACTCTGAGCACTAGGCTTCATCTTCCTCTTCACAGCAGGCGGACTTACAGGCATTATTCTGGCCAACTCCTCTTTAGATATCGCCCTGCACGACTCATATTACGTAGTTGCCCACTTCCACTATGTCCTCTCTATAGGAGCTGTCTTCGCCATCATGGGAGCATTCATCCACTGATTCCCACTCTTCTCAGGATATACTCTCCACAGCACCTGAACAAAAATTCACTTTGGAGTAATGTTTGTGGGAGTTAACCTAACCTTCTTCCCACAACACTTCCTAGGACTCGCTGGAATGCCTCGTCGATACTCAGATTACCCAGATGCCTACGCATTATGAAACACAGTTTCATCTATCGGCTCCCTAATCTCACTCGTTGCCGTCATTTTATTCCTATATATCCTCTGAGAAGCATTTGCCACCAAACGTGAAGTCCAACTAGTTGAACTAACAACAGTAAATGTAGAGTGACTGTACGGATGCCCCCCTCCCCACCACACATTTGAAGAACCTGCATTCGTCCAAATCAACCTCTATACCGAGAAAGGGAGGAATTGAACCCCCGTAGGTTAGTTTCAAGCCAACCACATAAACCACTCTGTCACTTTCTTATTGAGGCGCTAGTAAAAAATTACACTGCCTTGTCAAGGCAGAATTGTGGGTTAAACCCCCACGTGTCTTTCACACATGTCACAGCCCTCACAACTAGGATTCCAAGACGCAGCCTCACCCATAATAGAAGAACTCCTATACTTCCATGACCACGCCATGATAGTAGTAATCCTTATCAGCACATTTGTACTTTACATTATTGCAGCCATGACCTCTACCAAACTAACTAGCACCCTTACTTTAGACTCTCAAGAGCTTGAAATAATCTGAACATTCCTCCCCGCCGTCATTCTTGTACTTCTTGCCCTCCCATCCCTACGACTCCTCTACCTTATGGACGAAGTTGATTCCCCTCATTTCACAATCAAAGCCGTGGGCCATCAATGATACTGAACCTATGAGTACACAGACCACGCCGGCCTAACCTTCGACTCATATATAACTCCCCCACAAGAACTAGCTCCAGGCCAATTCCGACTTCTAGAGGTTGATTGCCGCCTACTAGTTCCAACCAACACCCCCATGCGACTCTTAGTTACAGCAGATGACGTAATTCACTCTTGAGCCGTTCCTACCCTTGGAATTAAAGTGGACGCCGTTCCCGGTCGCCTAAACCAAACAATTCTCTTTACATCCCGCCCAGGAGTTTATTATGGACAATGCTCTGAAATTTGTGGCGCAAATCACAGCTTCATACCAATCGTCGTTGAAGCCGTCTCACCAACCTCATTTGACACACAAATACGCCAATGGCTCTGACAAGTTTTATCTGCACTACAACAAGAAGTCATGCACTACGGAACACAAACCCCCACAATTGACTCTGGTGTTTTATTAAAGGATGACTATCTTGGAATCCTTGAAAACCATTGATCAGAGCTCGAATGGGCCTAACAGCAGCCCCCACCTCCCATAAAACTGCCACCGCCCGACTAAGAAGCTATAGCGGGCCTAGCATTAGCCTTTTAAGCTGAAGAATGGTGCCTCCCAACCACCCTTAGTCAAATGCCACAACTCAACCCGGCTCCATGGTTTTCCACCATGTTATTTTCCTGATTCGTATTTTTAACATTCTTCCTTCCAAAAGTCGTCACTCACATTTTCCCAAACGACCCTGCCACTCAAAACACTCAAGCTTTTAAAGCTGGACCCTGAACCTGACTATGACCCCAAGCCTTTTCCATCAATTTTTAAGCCCAACATACTTCGGTATTCCTATAATTGCCCTTGCCCTTATATTCCCACTAACCCTTCTTCCAACTTCAACTTCCCGATGAGCTAAAAGTCGTCTTTTAATGTTACAGGGATGATTTATCAATCGCTTTGCTAAACAGCTCCTCACCCCTCTAAACATAGGGGGTCACAAGTGAGCCCTTATTCTCTCATCACTAATAGTAATACTAATATCCCTTAACATACTAGGCCTCCTCCCATACACATTCACCCCTACAACACAACTATCACTAAACATAGCCCTAGCCGTACCTCTGTGGTTAATAACAGTAATTATTGGCATACGAAAAAGCCTCACTTCCACCCTAGCACACCTTCTCCCAGAGGGTACCCCCGCCCTTCTTATTCCTGCCTTAGTTATCATCGAAACCATCAGCCTATTTATCCGACCCCTAGCCCTTGGCGTTCGACTAACTGCAAACCTCACAGCAGGTCACCTACTTATACAACTTGTCTCTACGGCCACTTTCACCCTCCTTCCCATTATACCGATAACAGCCTCTCTAGCAGGAGCCCTACTATTCCTCCTTACCATCCTAGAATTTGCCGTAGCAATAATCCAAGCCTATGTTTTCGTACTACTACTAAGCCTATATTTACAAGAAAACGTCTAATGACCCATCAAGCCCATGCCTACCACATAGTAGACCCAAGTCCATGACCATTAACAGGGGCAAGCGCTGCTTTCCTACTCACTTCCGGCCTAGCAACTTGGTTCCACTCCGCCACACCCACTCTACTAGTCCTTGGCCTAATTCTTCTCCTACTCACCATATACCAATGATGACGGGATATTGTACGAGAAAGCACATTCCAAGGCCACCACACACCCCCAGTTCAAAAAGGCCTGCGATGAGGAATAGTCCTATTTATCACTTCCGAAGTCTTTTTCTTCTTAGGATTTTTCTGAGCTTTCTTCCATTCAAGCCTAGCCCCCACCCCAGAACTTGGTGGCTGCTGACCACCCGTAGGCATTACCCCCCTTAACCCATTCGAAGTCCCCCTCCTCAACACAGCAATCTTACTAGCATCCGGTGTGACCGTAACCTGAGCTCACCATAGCATTATAGAAGGCGAACGAAAACAAGCAATCCAATCATTAAGCCTAACAGTTCTCCTGGGCTTCTACTTTACGCTCTTACAAGCAATAGAATACTACGAAGCACCATTCACCATTGCAGATGGAGTCTACGGCTCTACCTTTTTCGTTGCCACGGGCTTCCACGGACTCCACGTTATTATTGGTACCACTTTCCTAGTAGTCTGCCTACTCCGCCAAATTCAATACCACTTCACAACTAACCACCACCTTGGCTTCGAAGCAGCAGCCTGATACTGACACTTTGTAGATGTTGTCTGACTATTCCTCTACGTATCAATCTACTGATGAGGCTCATAATCTTTCTAGTATCAAATCAGTACACGTGACTTCCAATCACCTAGTCTTGGTTAAACTCCAAGGAAAGATAATGAACTTATTCTTAACAACCCTTCTCATTGCCACAGCACTTTCTTTAATCCTAGCTACTATCTCATTCTGACTCCCTCTAATAACCCCTGATTATCAAAAACTATCACCATACGAATGCGGCTTTGACCCACTAGGCTCCGCTCGCCTCCCCTTCTCCTTACGCTTTTTCTTAATTGCTATTCTCTTTATTCTATTTGACCTAGAAATCGCCCTTCTCCTCCCCCTCCCTTGAGGTGACCAACTACCCTCGCCAACTACTACCCTCCTCTGAACCTCCGCCCTCCTAATCCTACTAACCCTTGGCCTCATTTACGAATGACTTCAGGGCGGATTAGAATGAGCTGAATAGGTAATTAGTTTAAACAAAACATTTGATTTCGGCTCAAAAACTTATGGTTAAAGTCCATAATTAACCTAATGACTCTTATCCAACTTGCCTTTTCATCAGCCTTTATATTAGGGCTGTCCGGCTTAATTTTCCACCGAACCCATCTCCTCTCCGCCCTTCTATGTCTCGAGGGTATAATACTTTCCCTTTTTATTGCCCTCTCTCTATGAGCACTTCAACTCTCCTCCACCAGCTACTCCTCCGCCCCCATACTCCTTTTAACATTTTCAGCCTGCGAGGCAAGTGTAGGCCTTGCTCTCATAATCGCAACTGCTCGAACACACGGCTCCGACCACCTCCAAAACTTAAACCTCCTACAATGCTAAAAATCCTCATCCCAACCATAATACTCATCCCCACTACCTGACTTACCCCACATAAATGACTGTGGCCCACTACACTTCTGCACAGCCTCCTAATTGCACTAACCAGCCTACTTTGACTCAAAACCTCATCTGAAACGGGGTGGACTTTTCTCACTCCATACCTAGCCACGGACTCCCTTTCAACCCCTTTTCTAATCTTATCTTGCTGACTCCTACCTCTTATGATCCTAGCTAGCCAAAACCACATAACACACGAACCAAATAACCGACAACGAATGTATATCTCCCTACTCACATCCCTGCAATTTTTCTTAATCCTAGCCTTTGCTGCCACCGAAATACTCATATTCTATGTAATATTTGAAGCTACCCTTATCCCCACCCTTGTGCTCATTACACGATGGGGAAATCAAACTGAGCGCCTAAATGCAGGCACCTACTTCCTCTTTTATACCCTAGCAGGCTCCCTCCCCCTTTTAATTGCCCTACTCTCCCTACAAAATTTCAACGGGTCCCTCTCCTTATTAACACTCCCCTACCTCCCCCCTAACCTACTTTCTTCGTACACACACAAGTTCTGATGAATAGGCTGCATAGCAGCATTTTTAATTAAAATACCACTATATGGAGTCCACTTATGGCTCCCAAAAGCGCACGTAGAAGCTCCCATTGCAGGCTCTATAATCCTAGCCGCCGTCTTATTAAAACTTGGGGGTTATGGGATAATGCGAATCATAGTAGTACTAGAGCCTCTCACCAAAGAACTCAGCTACCCATTCATCATCTTAGCCCTATGGGGAATTGTCATAACAGGATTAATCTGCTTACGCCAAACAGACTTAAAATCCCTCATTGCTTATTCTTCTGTTAGCCACATAGGCCTTGTAGTAGGAGGAATTTTAATCCAAACCCCATGAGGATTCACTGGCGCACTAATCCTAATAATTGCACATGGACTAACCTCCTCCGCCCTATTCTGTTTAGCAAACACTAACTATGAACGTACACACAGCCGAACCATACTACTTGCCCGCGGCCTACAAATAGCCCTTCCACTAATGACAACCTGATGATTCATTGCCAGCCTCGCAAACCTAGCCCTCCCCCCACTCCCTAATCTCATAGGAGAGTTAATAATTATTACCTCTCTCTTTAACTGATCTGCATGAACCATTGTTTTGACAGGACTCGGAACCCTAATCACAGCAAGCTACTCACTCCACATATTCCTCACAACCCAACGAGGATTCCTACCAAACCACATCACAGCTATCCCACCCTCTCACACCCGAGAACACCTTTTAATTACCCTCCACCTATTGCCACTAACACTACTTATTCTAAAACCAGAACTAATCTGAGGCTGAACCACTTGTAGATATAGTTTAACTAAAACATTAGATTGTGATTCTAAAAACAGAGGTTAAAACCCCCTTATCCACCGAGAGAGGCCCGACGCAATGAGGACTGCTAATTTTCATCCCTTTGGTTAAACTCCAAAGCTCACTCGATAGAGGCTTTTAAAGGATAATAGCTCATCCGTTGGTCTTAGGAACCAAAGACTCTTGGCGCAACTCCAAGTAAAAGCTATGCACCCCACCCCCCTAATTATAGCCTCAACTCTTATTACCACCTTCCTACTGCTAGCCCACCCCTTACTCTCTACCCTCTCCGCAAAACCCCAAAGCCCAAACTGAGCACTAAAACAAGTCAACACAGCTATCAAGCTGGCTTTAATAACAAGCCTACTCCCCCTATTTGTATTTTTAAACGAAGGAGCTGAAACTGTAATCACCACCTGAGACTGAATAAACACCAACATATTTGACATCCACATCAGCCTCAAATTTGACTGCTACTCCATTATTTTCACCCCCATTGCCCTATACGTAACCTGATCTATCCTAGAATTTGCATCTTGATACATACACACCGACCCCTTCATAAACCGCTTTTTCAAATACCTACTTATTTTTCTCATTGCTATAATCATCTTAGTTACTGCCAATAATATATTCCAACTTTTCATTGGATGAGAGGGGGTTGGAATTATGTCTTTTTTACTCATCGGATGATGACATGCGCGAGCAGATGCCAATACAGCCGCTATACAGGCAGTCTTGTATAACCGAGTTGGAGATATTGGCTTAATTTTTACCATAGCCTGAATAGCAACCCACCTCAACTCATGAGAAATCCAACAAATTTTCTCTTCCTCAAAAGACATGGATTTAACCATCCCTCTAATTGCTCTAATCCTCGCCGCAACGGGAAAATCGGCACAATTCGGACTTCACCCCTGACTGCCCTCCGCTATGGAGGGCCCCACACCGGTCTCTGCCCTACTGCACTCTAGCACTATAGTAGTTGCAGGCATCTTCCTCCTCATTCGCACAAGCCCTTTAATAGAAAACAACCCCACAGCCCTCACACTATGCTTATGCTTAGGCTCTTTAACAACCCTATTTACAGCCACCTGCGCCCTCACCCAAAATGATATTAAAAAAATTGTCGCCTTCTCCACCTCGAGCCAACTAGGACTTATAATAGTAACCATCGGACTTAATCAACCCCAACTTGCCTTCATACACATCTGTACCCATGCATTTTTCAAAGCCATACTATTCTTATGCTCCGGAACAATCATCCACAGCCTGAATGACGAACAAGATATCCGAAAAATAGGAGGCATGCTCCACCTAACACCCCTTACCTCCTCATGCCTTACAATCGGAAGCCTTTCCTTAACAGGAACACCTTTTTTAGCCGGCTTCTTTTCAAAAGACGCCATCATTGAAGCACTTAACACCTCCTACTTAAACGCCTGAGCCCTCTCCCTGACCCTCCTAGCAACCTCCTTCACAGCTGTGTATAGCCTACGAGTTGTCTTTTTTGTACTCATAGGCCACCCTCGGTTCAACCCCCTCTCCCCAATTAACGAAAACAGCCCCTATGTAATTAACCCAATCAAGCGCCTAGCTTGAGGAAGCATTATTGCCGGAATAGTAATCTCTACAAACACCCCACCCACAAAAACCTATATCATATCAATACCCCCCCTTTTAAAACTAGCCGCATTAATCGTCACAATCCTTGGCCTTGTGGTAGCCCTAGAACTGGCCTCCCTAACCACCAAGCAAACCAAAACTATACCACTTCACACCCCCCACCATTTCTCAAACATACTTGGCTTCTTCCCAACTTTAACTCACCGACTCTTTCCCCAAACCAGCCTCACCCTAGGACAAACCATTGCCAGCCAAATTCTAGACTTTGCCTGACTAGAAAAAATTGGCCCCAAAGCAACAATTAAATTAAACACCTCCCTTGTCTCTACAATTAGCAACGTCCAACAAGGCTCAATTAAAACATATCTTATCTTATTCTCCCTAACCCTCACTCTATTTGTACTATCCGCAGCCGCCTCACCGCTCGTAACGCCCCACGACTTAGCCCTCGAGTTAACTCCAACACTACAAACAACACCAACAACAAGGCCCAACCCCCAATTATCAACAACCCCCCACCATAAGAATACATCAGAGCAACCCCCGCCATATCCCCCCGAAACACCAACTCCCAACCGGCCTCATCAACCATAGCCCATAAACATCCCCCTCACCCCTCAGGGAACAGAACAAACGCCACAACTAAACCCCCAAAATACATTAATATTAAAGCCAACCCCCGCCAACCATCAAAAGCTTCAGGATATGGCTCCGCTGCTAACGCCACTGAGTAAGCTAACACTACTAGCATTCCACCTAAATAAATTAAAAACAACACTAAAGATAAAAAAGACCCACCATGCCAAACCAAAACCCCACAACCAAAAGCCGCAACTCCCACTAAACTCAATGCCCCAAAATAAGGAGAAGGATTTGAAGCCACAACCACTAACCCTAAAACTAGCCCCAATAAAAGCAAAGACATAATATAAGTCATAATTCCTGCCTGGACTCTAACCAGAACCTATGGCGTGAAAAACCACCGTTGTTATTCAACTACAAGAACGTAATGGCAAGCCTACGCAAAACCCACCCCCTAGCTAAAATTGCAAACGACATGGTCATCGACCTCCCCACTCCATCAAACATCTCCGCCTGATGAAACTTTGGCTCCCTATTAGGACTCTGCCTAGTAACTCAAATCCTAACAGGACTTTTCTTAGCCATACACTACACCTCGGACATTACCACCGCCTTTTCATCCGTCACCCACATTTGCCGTGACGTTAACTACGGATGATTAATCCGAAACCTTCACGCAAACGGAGCCTCTTTCTTTTTCATCTGCATTTACTCCCATATCGGACGAGGGCTCTACTACGGATCCTACCTACAAAAAGAAACCTGAAACATCGGAGTAATTCTTTTACTACTAACTATAGCCACCGCTTTCGTAGGATATGTCCTCCCCTGAGGACAGATATCATTCTGAGGGGCTACTGTTATCACAAACCTGCTCTCTGCCATTCCCTATGTAGGCAACACACTAGTGCAATGAATTTGAGGTGGATTTTCAGTTGATCACGCCACCCTCACCCGATTCTTTGCCTTCCACTTCTTACTGCCATTCATTATTGCAGCCGCCACTATCATCCACCTTATCTTCCTTCACGAAACAGGCTCCAACAACCCCCTCGGCCTAAACTCCAACGCAGACAAGATCCCATTTCATCCATACTACTCCTACAAAGATCTTGTTGGGTTTGCCTTCCTACTTATTGCACTTACAACCCTAGCTTTTTTCTCCCCTAATTACCTAGGAGACCCAGACAACTTCACCCCAGCCAATCCCCTAGTTACACCAGCCCACATCAAACCCGAATGATATTTCCTATTCGCATACGCCATCCTCCGATCTGTCCCAAACAAACTAGGAGGCGTCCTAGCCCTACTTGCATCTATCCTTGTCCTCATGGCAGTTCCCCTCCTACACATATCAAAACAACGAAGCCTCACTTTCCGACCTTTAAGCCAATTTCTATTCTGAACCTTAATTGCAGATGTAATCATCCTCACCTGAATCGGAGGAATACCAGTAGAACCCCCGTACACAACCATCGGCCAATTCGCCTCAATCTTATACTTTTCACTATTCCTAATCCTCATACCTACAGCAAGCTGACTGGAAAACAAAAAACTTAAATAACCTAGCATTAGTAGCTCAGCATAAGAGCGCCGGCCTTGTAAGCCGGACGCCGGGGGTGAAAATCCCCCCTACTGCTCAAAAAGAGGGGAATCTAACCCCGACCACTGGCTCCCAAAGCCAGCATTCTAAATTAAACTACTTTTTGAACATGTATGTATACGTGCATTTACTGCACATATACATATATGTATTATCCCCATACATATATATTGACCATTAATAGAATGCTAGTATTCATAATTATATTAATCACCTTAAATGGGTTAAAACATAAAACAAGTACAATTTAAGGACAAGTACTTAAAGCATACTACTAAGATTTAAAATACAATGATTCTTCAAATAAACGTAATTTAAGACCTAACACTTAAACTCACTAGTTAAGTTATACCAAGTCCCCAGCATTAAGTAATTCTACAAATATTTAATGTAGTAAGAACCGACCATCAGTTGATTTCTTAATGCATACTCTTATTGAAGGTGAGGGACAACGATTTTGGGGGTTTCACTTAGTGAATTATTCCTGGCATTTGGTTCCTACTTCAGGGCCATTGATTGGTATCATTCCTCACACTTTCATCGACGCTGACATAAGTTATTGGTGGAGTTCATATGGCGAGATAATCCCACATGCCGAGCGTTCACTCCACGGGGGTCAGGTTTTTTTTTTTTCGTTTTCCTTTCATTTGACATTTCAGAGTGCAGCGCGTCAATGTTAAATTAAGGTTGAACATTTCCTTGCAAGAGTAAATGGTTTCCATGAATTGAGATATTACTTGAGAATTGCATAACTGATTTCAAGAGCATAAAGTATGACTATTTCTCCTAACATCCCTAAGAATCACCCCCGGAGGGCGTTTTTTCGCGTCAAACCCCCCTACCCCCCTAAACTCCTAGGGTTAGTGTCATCCTGCAAACCCCCCGGAAACAGGAAAACCCCGGAGTTTAAACTTCCACCCTAAATTTGCATCTATTTATATTATTATAATAATGCATAT